AACCACTCTTTTTTTTTTTCTTACAAAGAGTGGTTTTGAAATTTTTATTTTAATGAGGTTTATTTGTTATGTATATTTTATTGCGGATCTGATTAGTATCTATTTATTTATTGTATTTTGCTGGCTATCTCTCTATATTACCCCCACTATGTAACTATTTAATTTATTTATTTTCCATTTTAAGTTATTGTTATTTATTATACATTTTTATATATCTTTTATTATTTATTATTGGCATTGTTAATCTTCAATTTATGGTGTGGGCAGTGTAGTTTTCTTAATTAAACATTCTTTTTTTAATGAAACAGTCTTCAAACCTAGCTTATATTTTGTATTTTACTATGGTATTTTTAATTTTAGGTTATTACTTTTTATGTTATTATATATTTTTAGTTAAGTCTTTGTTAATCTTGCTTTTATTGTACATTTATGAGATTTTTTTATAAATGAGTTTTAATTTTATGTTATTATAAAGCTCTATATTATCTGGTTTGAAGGCTGTTCTTATATTATGTTGATCCTAAAAGGTCTAATATAGAGAGAAAGGGATAGGAGGGGGTATATTGTTAATGGTTCCGTATTATTATACTTTTATTTTATGATTGATATGAGTTTGATTCTGGCTCTTTTGGTTAGCTTTATTTATAATATTAAATATAAATTTTTGTGGGAATTTATTATCTAAATGGTTATTTTTTTTTCTTTTGTAGTTTTTAATTTTGGTTATTATATTTTTATAAATCCAGTTATTATTTAATTTGAATAGTAAAATTTTGTGCCAGCATACGCGGTTATACAATTTATTCTAGTTAATTTTTTTGGTTAGTATTTTTATTTTTTCTTTATTATTAATTTTTTTCTATTAAGTGAAATTTTAGTTTATTTTTAGTTTTTTGGTTATATATTATATGAAATTCAGTATTTAGACTAGGATTAGATACCCTATTATTCTGAATGTAAATTTTTCCTTATTATTGTTAGTTATGATCTTTAAAATAAAAGGATTTGGCGGTAATTTAGTCTTTTCAGAGGAACCTGTTTTTTAATCGATGATCCACGTTGGATTTTACTTTAATTTTTGTTTGTATATCTCTGTCATTGAATGTTTTTTGAGAATATTTTCTTATATTTATTAATGTATTTTATGTCAGGTCAAGGTGCAGCTATATTGAAGGTTTTAATGGGTTACATTTAATGTTATTTATTAGTTTTGTATATTCTTGTAATTTTAGTACAAATAAAAAGGATTTGAAAGTAATTTTTATTATTTTATTAATATGATTTTAGCTCTATGTTATGTACACATCGCCCGTCGCTTTCATTACTAAGGTGAAATAAGTCGTAACAAAGTAATTTTACTGGAAAGTGAGGTTGGTATTATCGAGTTATATTCTAGGAATAATATTATTTACATTAATGTTTTGGCTTTGTGCAATTCAGCCTGGCTCGATTAACAATTAATTTATTTTTATTTTTGTTTTTATTTTTTTTATAGAAATAACTTTTTTTTTAGTAATTTTTATTGAACTAATATTTTTGGTTATAGTTTATTGTACTGTTAAGGATCATTGATTTATTTATTTTAAGTATACTTTTTTTGTAGTACCTTTTGTATCAGGGTTTATTAATTTTTAATTAATTATTATTGGTTTTCCCGAAATTAAAAGAGATACATTTTTATGTAAGTTTTTGTTTCATAATAATTTATAATTATATTGTAGGGGTTATATGCTATTCATTTTTAAATATCTGGTTACTTAATAATTTAATTTAATTTAGACTAATTTATGTTATTATATATTTTAATTTTTTTTAATAAAATTAGTTAATATTATAGGGGATAAGCTCTTTAATATATCTATAATTTTTGCATTATTTATTTTTTGTAGGTTTAGTAACGTCCATCATTTATTTCGTCATAGTTAATTATTTATTTTTTATTAATTTATTTTTATTTAGATTTTTATTAAGTTTTATATTTTTATATATATTTTATATTAATAATGATAAAATTAGTAGTTTTGTTAATTTAAATATAGGAACTCGGCAACTTTAGTCTTCGCCTGTTTAACAAAAACATGTCCTGTAGATTTTAATTATAGGTCTAATCTGCCCAATGGTTTTACTTAATGGCTGCAGTATTTTGACTGTACAAAGGTAGCATAATCATTTGTCTTTTAATTGAAGGCTTGTATGAACGATTGAACGAGGGACTATCTTTCTTTATTTAAATTTTTTGAATTTAATTTTTTAGTTAAAAAGCTTAAATTTTTTTGCAAGACGAGAAGACCCTATAGAATTTTATTATAGCTATAATTTTTAATTTTTGGTTAATTAATTTGTTTCAATTTTTTGGTTATAATTTTGTTGGGGCGATATTGAGGATAAATTAACCCTCAATTTTAATTTTTCATTTATTTATGTATTTTTTGATCCCTTTTTTAGGATTATAAGATTAAATTACCTTAGGGATAACAGCGTAATTTTTCCGGAGAGTCCCTATTGATGGATTGAGTTTGCGACCTCGATGTTGGATTAAAGAAAGTTTTTGGTGCAGAGGCTAAAATACTAAGTCTGTTCGACTTTTAAATCTTTACATGATCTGAGTTCAGACCGGCGTGAGCCAGGTTGGTTTCTATCTGCAATTATTTTTTATATTATAGTACGAAAGGACCTAGTATAAGTAATATTTATATATTTTTTGATTATTATTACTATTTTGGCAGAATTTAGTGCGATAAACTTAGGATTTATAAATGTAATTTTTATTACAAATAGTAATTTTTTTAATTGGTTATTTAATTATAATTATTTGTGTTTTAGTTTCTGTTGCTTTTGTTACTTTGCTTGAGCGTAAGGTTTTAGGTTATATTCAATTGCGCAAGGGTCCTAATAAGGTAGGTTTTATAGGTTTATTACAACCTTTTTCTGATGGTATTAAATTATTTTTTAAGGAACAAACTTATCCTTATATATCAAATTTTTTTATTTATTATTTGTCTCCTGTTTTTATATTAATTTTGTCTTTTTCTTTATGGGTCTTGTTTCCTCAAGTTATTAATTTTTATGGTTTTAATTATGGGTTTTTATTTTTTTTATGTTGTACGGGTATAGGTGTTTATGGGGTTATATTATCTGGTTGGTCTTCTAATTCTAAGTATGCTCTTTTGGGTAGACTTCGTGCTATAGCTCAAACTATTTCTTACGAAGTCAGTATAGCTATGATCCTTCTTTGTTTTTTTATTTTTATTTTTGGCTATAATTTTGTTAATTTTATAATTTATCAGTCAAATGTGTGGTTTTTTTTCTTTTCTATTCCTTTGTTTTTTTGTTGACTTTCATCTTGTTTGGCTGAAACTAATCGAGCTCCTTTTGATTTTGCTGAAGGTGAAAGAGAATTAGTTAGAGGGTTTAATGTTGAATATAGAAGAGGTGGATTTGCTTTTATTTTTTTATCTGAATATATGAATATTATTTTTATAAGTTTACTTACTGTTGTTATCTTTTTAGGTTGTGACATTTATTCTATCTTTTTTTATTTAAAGGTTGTTTTTATTATTTTTTGATTTATTTGGGTTCGTGGTACTTTACCTCGTTTTCGGTATGATAAGTTAATATATCTTACTTGAAAAGTATTTTTACCTATATCTTTAAATTACTTTCTTTTTTTTTCTTCTTTTATTTCTTTATTTATTTCTAATTTATAATTCATTGGTTTAAGTGAAAAGTTAATGGTGGAATTTAACCACCTTTTTTTATTTTCAAAATAAATGCTTATCTAAAGCTTATTAACTTAATTATTGATTTTGTCTCAAAGTATAAATCTTAATGGATTAATAATGAAATATATAAAATATATTGTTGTTAATATTTGTCCTGTTGTAATAAATGGTTCTTCTGCGGGCCGTGCTCCAATTCATGTTAATAAGATTATAATGGTAATGAATGACCAGAATAATATTTTATTTATTGGGTAGAAGGCTATTCTTTGGAATTTTATTTTATTAGTAAATGGTAATACTATAATAATAGTAATTGATAATACTATTGCTAATACTCCACCTAATTTATTTGGAATAGATCGTAAAATAGCATAAGCGAATAAGAAATATCATTCTGGTTGAATATGAACAGGAGTAACTAATGGATTGGCTGGGATAAAATTTTCTGGATCACCTAATAGTCGTGGTTCTAGTAAAATTAATAATGAGAACAATGTTAGAGTGCATATTATTCCTATTAAGTCTTTAATTGAAAAGTAGGGGTGAAATGGAATTTTGTCATAATTTGAATTTAACCCTAGAGGATTATTTCTTCCAGTTTGGTGTAAAAATAATAAATGAATTATAACTATTGCAGCAATTATAAAAGGTAATAAAAAGTGTAATGTGAAAAATCGTGTTAATGTTGCATTATCTACTCTAAATCCACCCCATAATCATTTTACTATATCATTTCCTAGATAAGGTACAGCTGATAATAAATTTGTAATTACTGTAGCTCCTCATAATGACATTTGCCCTCATGGTAAGACATATCCTAAGAATGCTGTTCCTATTGTTATTAATAACAATATAACTCCTACATTTCATGTTATTATTAATTTATACGATCCATAATATATTCCTCGTCCTACATGTAAATACAAGCAAATAAAGAATAATGAAGCTCCGTTTGAATGTGTATTACGAATTAATCACCCATTATTAACATCTCGACAAATATGAATTACACTATTGAATGCGAGTTCTACATTTGCTGTATAGTGTATTGCAAGAAAGATACCAGTTACAATTTGAATTATTAAACATATCCCTAATAAAGATCCAAAGTTTCATCATAATGAAATATTTGATGGGGTGGGTAAATCAATTAATGATCTATTAATAATTTTAAATAGTGGGTTTGTTTTTCGTAAAGGTTTATTCATTATTTTTTTTTAATTCGTAGGGGCCCTTCAGAAATGTTTACGATAAATGATACAGTAATTATTGTGAAAAATAAGTAAATTACTAATATTATTGTAATAAATTTGTGTTTTATATTAAATAAATTATTTAATGAATTTTTTTCTGGTTCAATTATTATTTTGTATCTATCTCTATCATTTTCTTCTATAATATAATAATATACTATTCTAATTGAAATTATTATTATTATTATTATTGTTATTTTAATTGATGGAGAAAATTTTTCATTTGATGCTACTCTTGCTATATAAGTAAAAAGAACTAATATACCTCTTAATATAATAATTAAGATAATGTAAGAAAATCAGAATGATCCTAGTATCACTCCTGTAATTATTGAAATAATTAATGTTTGTACAATAATTGTAATTCCTATACTTAAAGGATGTTTTAATTTTATAAATATAATTGATATTGTTATTATTATGGTTAATAAAATTGTTATATCAGTAATTAGTTTAATTTAAAATATCAATTTTGGAGATTGAAGATGTGTTAGAGCATTTTACTGAAGTTTTAAAGATTAATTCTATCTATGATTTACAAGATCATTATTTTACTTTAAACTATTAAAACTAATTTATTTTAATTTATGTATTTTTATTATATTTTTAAATGGGTTATTGGCTTTTTCTTATACTCATAAACATTTGCTTCTTGCTCTTTTTAGATTAGAATTTTTGGTTTTGGTTTTATTTTTAGGTTTATTTAATATATTTATTATTTATGGGGTGGAATTTTATTTTATTTTGGTATTTATAGTACTTTCCGTTTGTGAAGGTGCTTTGGGTTTGAGTGTTCTTGTTAATATAATTCGTAGTCATGGTAATGATTTATTGTCTAGTCTTTCTGTTATGTCATGATAAAAATTTTTATATATCTTTTATTTTTAATCCCTTTAATTAATAATTGATTTATTTTTATATTAGGCTTTTTGTTTCTATCTTTTATTATGTTATTATATTCTTTTACTTTATTTTTTAGAAGTTTAAGTTATGGATTTGGCATAGATTTATTATCTTATTGTATAATTTTTTTAAGTATTTGAATTTTATTTTTGATGGTTTTGGCAAGATCTAAAGTTTTCTTTAATTTAGCTTATACTAGTGAATTTTTGTTTGTTTTACTAACTTTATTATTTTTACTTATTTTATCTTTTTGTACTTCTAATTTATTTATGTTTTATTTATTCTTTGAGGCAAGTATTATTCCTACTTTATTTTTAATTTTTGGGTGAGGATACCAACCTGAGCGTTTTTTGGCTGGTCTATATTTATTGTTTTATACTCTTTTTGGTTCTTTTCCTCTTTTGGTTTCTATTTTTTATTTATACAATAATTGTTTTACTTTATTTTATTTTTTAATTATTTTAAGTGATGTAAATTTTTATCTTTATTTATCTTTTATTTTTGCCTTTTTAATTAAAATACCTTTGGTTTTTTTTCATTTTTGGTTACCTAAAGCTCATGTAGAAGCTCCTGTTTCTGGTTCAATAATTTTGGCTGGTGTTTTGTTAAAATTAGGGGGCTATGGCTTATATCGGGTTTTTTTATTTTTGCATATTAATTATTTAGTTAATACTTTTTTTATTGTTCTAAGATTATTTGGGGGTGTTTTGGTTGGGGTTTTGTGTTTATTCCAAGTTGATATAAAATCTTTAATTGCATATTCTTCAGTTGCTCATATGGGTTTAGTAATTTGTGGTATTATAACTTATGGTAATTATGGGTTTGAAGGTTCTTTAATTCTTATAATTGGTCATGGTCTTTGTTCTTCTGGTCTTTTTGCTTTAGCTAATATTTCTTATGAACGTAGTCATAGTCGTAGACTATTAATTAATAAGGGATTTATTACTTTTATACCTAATATTTCTATATTTTGGTTTCTTTTTTGTATTAATAATATATCTAGTCCTTTTTCTTTAAATTTTCTTGGTGAAGTTCTTTTAATTAATTGTATTTTGAGTTGAAGATTTTTGACTATGTTATTTTTATCTTTTTCTTCTTTTTTGAGATGTTGTTATAGAATTTATTTATATTCAATTACTCAACATGGTGTTTTATATAGAGGATTAAAGTTGGGGTATTTAGGTTTTATTCGTGAGTATTTATTACTTTTTTTCCATTTGTTTCCTTTAAATTTTTTATTTCTATATTCTGATATTTATACTATATGATATTACTTAGATAGTTTAATTTAGAACAGTAATTTGTGGTGTTATAGGTGTATTTTACTCTAAGTTTTATGAATAAGGTAAATATATATATATTTTGATTTTTTTTAATTTTAATTTTAGGTATTTTGTTTTTTATTTTGGGTATTTATTTTCTTTCAATTGATTATTTTTTATTTCTAGATTGGGAAATTTTTAATGTTAATTCTTGCAGTTTAGTTATGACTTTGCTTTTTGACTGAATATCTTTGCTTTTTATAGGGAGTGTAATGTTTATTTCTTCAATAGTTATTTATTATAGTTATATATATATAATTGATGATACAAATAAGGATCGATTTTTAATTTTAGTTTTATTATTTGTTATATCAATAATGTTAATAATTATGAGACCTAATTTAATTAGAATTCTTTTAGGTTGAGATGGATTAGGTTTAGTATCTTATTGTTTAGTTATTTATTTTCATAATTTCAAGTCTTATAATGCTGGTATATTAACTGTTTTAACTAATCGTATTGGTGATGTTTGTATTTTATTATCTATTGGTTGGGTTTTTAATTCAGGTTCTTGACATTTTATATATTATAATTTTTATGTTCATGATTGAAGTTATTTTTTATTTATTTTAATTATTTTAGGTTCTTTTACTAAAAGTGCTCAGGTTCCTTTTTCTTCATGATTGCCTGCAGCTATGGCTGCTCCTACTCCTGTTTCTGCTCTAGTTCATTCTTCTACTTTGGTTACTGCTGGTGTTTATTTATTAATTCGTTTTAGTCCTTTATTAAATCATTTTGATTCCTCTTTTTTCCTTTTGTTATCAATATTAACTATATTTATGTCAGGTTTAGGTGCTAATTTTGAATATGACCTTAAGAAAATTATTGCTTTATCTACTTTAAGACAATTAGGCCTTATAATGAGAATTCTTTTTATGGGATTTTCTACCATTGCTTATTTTCATTTGCTTACTCATGCTTTTTTTAAGGCCTTATTATTTTTGTGTGCTGGTTTAATTATTCATTGTATAAATGATTCACAGGATATTCGTTATATAGGAGGCATAGTTATATATCTTCCTTATACTAGAACTTGTTTTAGTATTGCAAATTTTTCTTTGTGTGGTTTACCTTTTTTGTCAGGGTTTTATAGAAAGGATTTAGTTTTAGAAACTTTGTCCTTTTCTTTTTTTAATTTATTTATTTATTTATTATTTTTTTTATCTGTAGGTTTAACAGTTTCTTACAGAGCTCGTTTAATATATTATTCTATAACTGATTATAATGGTTTTATGTCTTATTCTTCTTTTTATGAATCTTCTGTTATAAATAAATCTATAATTTTTTTGGTTATTATAGGTGTTTTAGGGGGTAGATTATTGTCTTGATTTTTATTTCCCTTTCCTAATTTGTTAGTTTTTCCAATTGAATGTAAAATATTGCCTTTATTTTTTGTATTTTTGGGAGGTTTTGTTGGTTATGAACTTTGTTTTTTAAACTATTCTAATAATATTTTAGGTCTTAATTTTCCTTTATTAAGATCTTTTTTAGGAACTATGTGATTTATACCTAATTTTAGAACTTATATAATAAACTATTATTCTCTTTCTTTTTCTAAAACTTGTTCTGATTTTATAGATATGGGTTGGGGGGAATATTTTATATCTAATACTTTGGTTATTTATAGATATATATTAAGTAAATTAATACTTTTTTATCAAAATAATAGTATTAAAATTTTTTTCTGTTCTTTTATTATTATAATGTTTTTTCTTATTATTATTTATTTGGGTAGCTTAAGTTAAAGCATAATATTGAAGCTATTAGTATAAGATTTTTCTTCTCAAATATTTATAGAAATTAATTCATCTCTTCATTGAAAATGTAGTGTTTTAAGTTAAACTATATAAATAAGAGAAAAACGGAGTTTAACCGCTTTGAAAGATAGTTAGCAGCTTCTTTCAGATAACTACATTCTCTTTTAATTGGATATTAATCAATGATCCCATTAACAATGGAAAGCCTCTTTTTGGCTTCAATTAAAAGTAAGGAGATTTTCTCTAATTTTAGGTCGAAACTAAATGTAATTATTACTTCAATACTTTTGAGGATAGCTATTGTAGCTCCTTCTAATTGCAATTTAGATATTATTATTAACTATACCCCCAGTAAGTTCATTCTAGTATATTATTTTTTCATTCGTAATATAGCCCTAAGATTAGTGTTACGATAAATATTGTTATTGTTATTGTTCATGATACTAAATTTCTTGCTTTTATTGTTACTAGTATTGGTAATAATATTGCGATTTCGATATCAAAAATTAGAAATAGAATTGCAATTAAAAAGAATTGTAATGAAAATGGTGACCGTGCTGATGATTTAGGGTCAAATCCACATTCAAATGGGGATATTTTTTCTCGATCTATAATGGAATTTTTTGAAATGATAGTACAAATTATTATTAATAATAATGAAATTGTTATTGATGCTATAATTGATAATAAAACCTTTATTATTACTTTTTCTTTATTAAGATCTTTTGATTGGAAGTCAAATATATTATTTATACTAAAAAAGTAACTACCTCATCAGTAAATTGAAATATAAAGGAATAATCATACTACATCCACAAAGTGTCAGTATCATGTTGCTGCTTCAAATCCTAAATGATGTGTTCTTGAAAAATGACATATTATATGTCGTATTAAACAAATTAATAGAAAAGTTGTTCCAATAATTACATGAATCCCATGAAATCCTGTAGCTATAAAAAATGATGATCCGTAAATTGAGTCTCTAATACAAAATGGTGCTTCGATATATTCATATCCTTGTATAATAGTAAAAAATACCCCTAATACTACCGTTAATGTTAGGGCTTTTGTTGTTTGATCATGAATTCCGTTTATCAATCTATGATGAGCTCATGTTACTGTAATTCCTGAACATAATAGAATTATAGTATTTAATAATGGGATTTCTATAGGATTAAATGTTTTAATTCCTTTTGGAGGTCAAGTTATCCCTAATTCAACTGTAGGGGCTAGTCTTCTATGAAAAAATCCTCAGAAGAAAGAAATGAAAAAAAATACTTCTGAAATAATAAATAAAATTATTCCGATTTTTAATCCTTCAGTTACTTTAATAGTGTGTATACCTTGGAAGGTTCCTTCTCGTACAATATCTCGTCATCATTGGAATATTGTTAATAATAAAATTGTGACTCCTAATCAGAATAGGTATATTTCATTTTTGTGGAATCATAAAACTATTCCTGAAGTTAATGTTATGGCTCCAATTGACCCAGTTAAAGGTCATGGTCTATAATCTACTAAATGAAATGGGTGATTTTTATGTAGTTTCATTATATAACTTCTCTAGAGTATAAGGTTCTTAATACTGAAAATACATATGCTTGAATTAACGAAACTGCTGTTTCAAATATTATAAGGGTAATTTGTACAATTATAATGATAGGTAATATTATACCTCTATTAATTGAATTATTTCCTAGTAATCTTATTAATAAATGACCAGCAATTATATTTGCAGTCAATCGGACTGCTAATGAGCCTGGTCGAATTATGTTACTAATTGTTTCAATTATTACTATAAAAGGTATTAGTATTGCAGGTGTTCCTGCTGGAATTAAGTGTGCAAATATTTCATTAGTTTTGTTAATTCATCCGAATAACATTAATGACACTCAAATAGGTAAAGCTATTCTTAATGTGAATACTAAGTGTCTTGATCTTGTGAAAATATAGGGTAGCAACCCTATTAAATTATTAATTAAAATAAACATGAATAACGAAATTATTATTAATGTTATTCCTTTTGATTTTGGCCCTATTAATATTTTAAATTCTTCATTTAATTTATTTGTGATTAATGTAAATATTTTATTTATTCGATTTGGTAATATCCAAAATGATAAAGGAATTAGAATAAAACAAGTTATTGTTCTAATTCAGTTTAATGAAATATTTATTGATGTTGAAGGGTCAAATGTTGAAAATAAATTAGTTATCATTTTCATTTAATTTGTTTAATTTTAATAGATTCTTTTTTTATTTTTATTATAGTTATTGTTTTGTTAAAGTAAATGATACTGTTTATTAATATAAATATTATTAAAAATATTAAAAATAATATTTCTCATCAAATTGGTGCTATTTGTGGAATTAAGAGGTACTTAGAAGTAACTTTAATTTGACAAATTAATATTTTTTTTAAACTAACTTCTTCCATTAAGAGTATTTGTTAATATACTATAATTTGGTTTAAGAGACCAATGCTTTAACTATTCAGCCACTTAATGAGTTTGAGTTTAATCAGTTAATAAATTTATTTGTAGGTACTCTTTCAATTACAATTGGTATAAATCTATGATTAGCACCACAAATCTCTGAACATTGCCCATATAAGATTCCTGGTCGTGTTATTTTAAATCTACCTTGATTTAATCGTCCAGGAATAGCATCAATTTTTACTCCTAAAGCAGGAATGGCTCATGAATGTAATACATCTGCTGCTGTAACTAATACTCGAATTTGTAAATTAAATGGTAGAACAACTCGGTTGTCTACATCTAGTAATCGAAATTCGTTATTATTTAATTCATTTGTAGGTTTTATATATGAATCAAACTCTACATTATTTAGATCTGAATATTCATATCTTCAATATCATTGATGTCCAATAATTTTTAAGGTTAAATCAGGGTTTTTAATTTCATCAATTAAATATAATAAATGTAGTGATGGTAATGCAATAAAGATTAATGTGACTGCTGGTATTAGGGTCCAGATAAATTCAATTGTTTGGCCTTCTAATAAAAATCGATTAATAAACTTATTTTTTATAGTTGTTAATATAATATATGCTACTATTACGGTAATTATTAATAAGATTATTAATGTATGATCATGGAAAAAAATTAATTGTTCTATTAATGGAGATATCGCATCCTGTAAACTTATATTTCCTCATGTTGCAATTTCTAATAAAAGATTTTATCTTTATATATGAAGCTTAAATTCATTGCACTATTCTGCCATATTAGAAATTAGTTAGTATGGGTAATTCTGCATATGAATGTTCTGCAGGTGGTATTTTTTGTAATCATTCAATTCTTGATGTTATATTGTGTCTAAAAATAGCTGATCGTTTTGCTACAATTCTTTCTCAAATAATTATAATAAATATAATAATTCTGATTATAGATATAGTTGACCCAATAGATGAAATAATATTTCATGTTGTGTAACAATCAGGATAATCAGAATAACGTCGAGGTATACCTCTTAATCCTAAAAAGTGTTGTGGGAAAAAAGTTAAATTTACCCCTACAAATATTGTTAAGAATTGAATTTTTAATCATTTGTTTTTTAAAGTTAATCCTGTAAATAAAGGATATCATTGGATAAATCTTCCTATAATTGCGAATACTGCCCCTATGGACAATACATAATGGAAATGTGCTACTACATAATAAGTGTCATGAAGGATAATATCAATTGATGAATTTGCTAAAATTACCCCTGTAAGACCACCAATTGTAAATAGAAACACAAATCCTAATGCTCATAAAGTTGAAGGAGAATATATTATATTAACTCCATGTAAAGTGGCTAATCATCTAAAAATTTTAATTCCTGTTGGTACTGCAATAATTATAGTAGCTGATGTAAAGTAGGCTCGAGTATCTACGTCTATACCTACTGTGAATATATGATGAGCTCATACAATAAATCCTAATAACCCAATTGCTATTATTGCATAAATCATTCCTAAAGCTCCAAATGCTTCGTTTTTCCCTCTTTCTTGTCTAATAATATGTGAAATTAATCCAAATCCTGGTAAAATTAAAATATAAACTTCAGGATGACCAAAAAATCAAAATAAATGTTGGTATAAAATTGGATCTCCACCCCCAGTTGGGTCAAAAAATGATGTATTGAAATTTCGATCAGTTAATAGTATAGTAATAGCTCCTGCTAATACTGGTAATGATAATAATAATAATAATGCTGTAATTCCTACTGATCATACAAATAAAGGTGTTCGTTCAGGGGTTATTCCTACGGGTCGTATATTTATGATTGTTGAGATAAAATTAACTGCTCCTAAAATTGAAGAGACTCCGGCTAAGTGAAGTGAAAAAATTGCTAGATCCACTGAGGGTCCTCTATGAGATAAATTACTTGATAAAGGAGGATATACTGTTCATCCGGTTCCTGCTCCTATTTCTACTATTCTTCTAGTTAATAAAAGAGTTAATGATGGTGGTAATAGTCAAAATCTTATATTGTTTATTCGTGGAAATGCTATATCTGGGGCTCCAATTATTAAGGGTACTAATCAATTTCCAAAACCCCCAATTATAATTGGTATAACTATAAAAAAAATTATAATAAAGGCATGAGCTGTTACGATTACATTATAAATTTGGTCATCTCCAATAAATGACCCTGGTTGACCTAATTCTACTCGGATAATTCATCTTATTGATGAACCTACTATCCCTGATCATATTCCGAATATAAAGTATAAAGTTCCAATGTCTTTGTGATTAGTAGAGAATAATCATTTATTCAAATGGTAAGGTGGCTGAATTTTAGGCTATAAATTGTAAATTTATATATGGTTAATTACCTCTTATCATTAAGCTTTATAGTCAAATTTATGATATTAGATTGCAAATCTAAAGGTGTTAAAACTAAAGCTTACTTTTTTGTATTTTTAACTTTGAAGGTTAATAGTTTTTTTAACTTAAAGCTTTAAAAAAAGTTTAGTACCAAAAATACAGGAAGTATAATGTTTACACTAATATTTAAATATAAAAAATTAATGTTAATATACTTAAATATTATTCATTTATTTATTGTGGAAAATATTAAGATGTAATTAATTATTATACGTATATAATAAAATAAAGTGATTAAAGATAATATTAGTATAATCATTAATATTAAGAATAATTCAGAATTAATCATTCTTTGGATTACTATTCATTTAGGTAAAAATCCAATAAAAGGGGGTAACCCGCCAATTCTTAATAATGTTATGGTTATTGTAAATTTTTCTATTATGGAGGGTGAATTAGTTATTAATTGATTTAGGAAATATATATTTTTAAAATTTAATATATAACAAATTAACCCTATTAATATTGAATAGATAATTAAATATTTGTATCATCTATTTCTTATAGATACAAATATTATTATTCATCCTAAATGATTAATTGATGAATAAGCTAATAATTTTCGAATTGAGGTTTGATTTATTCCTCCAATACTTCCTGCTAATCCTGATAAAATAATTGTTAAATTTAAAATTTTTGATCTAGGGTTTAAATTACTTAATATCGTTAATGGGGCTAATTTTTGTCAAGTTATTAAGATAAAACATTCTGTTCAATTTATATTTCTTATTATATTAGGTAATCATCAATGAAATGGTGCTGCTCCTAATTTAATAGTTAATCTTAATATAGTTATATCTTTAATTCATATATTTTCAAAATTAAATTTGATTATAATTAAAGGGTTTATAACTACTGAAAATAATAAAATTATTCTTCCTAATCTTTGGGTTAGAAAATATGTTATTATGGCTTGTGATGTATTTTTATTTTTTCTTTTTGAAATTAATGGAATAAATGATATTAAATTTATTTCTATTCCTATTCATATTCCTAATCAGTTATTGGCATTTATGACAATTAATGTTCTTAATACTATTATTAATAAAAAAATTAATTTATTTATATTTAAGACAATTGGAAAGAAGAAGATTTTACTTCTATAAGTAGGGTATGAACCTAATAGCTTATTTAGCTTATCTTTCTTATATATTAGTGTATGAAGCACAGAGAATTTTGATTTCTTTGGATTTAGTTTGAATCTAAAATATATAATAAGAACAATTTATTGTATGATCTATCCTATCAAGATAGCCCTTTTGCTCAGGCATCTTATT